ATGTCACGATGACTCTTTTCTACAAATCATAAGGACATTGGTACATTATATTTTATCTTCGGAGCTTGAGCTGGAATAGTAGGTACTTCACTCAGACTTATTATTCGAGCAGAACTAGGGCAACCAGGAACTTTAATTGGAAATGATCAGATCTATAATGTAGTAGTTACAGCTCATGCTTTTGTTATAATTTTTTTCATAGTTATACCTATTATAATTGGGGGATTTGGTAATTGACTTGTACCTTTAATATTAGGAGCACCAGACATAGCTTTCCCACGTATGAACAACATAAGATTCTGACTTTTACCCCCTTCTCTTACTCTCCTTCTAATAAGAGGTATAGTTGAAAGTGGAGTTGGTACAGGCTGAACGGTTTACCCTCCCCTAGCTGCCGCTATCGCTCATGCCGGTGCCTCCGTTGATATAGGAATTTTCTCTTTACATTTAGCAGGTGTTTCTTCCATCTTAGGTGCCGTAAATTTTTTAACCACTGTTATTAATATACGATCCTTTGGTATATCTATAGATCAAATACCTTTATTTGTTTGAGCTGTCTTTATTACAGCCATCCTACTACTTCTTTCTCTTCCCGTCCTTGCAGGGGCTATTACAATACTCCTGACAGACCGTAACTTAAATACATCTTTCTTTGATCCTGCAGGAGGGGGAGATCCTATTTTATATCAACATTTATTTTGATTTTTTGGCCATCCTGAGGTCTATATTCTGATCCTGCCTGCCTTTGGTATGGTTTCTCATATTGTAAGGCAAGAATCAGGTAAGAAAGAATCATTTGGAACCTTGGGAATGATTTATGCTATATTAGCAATTGGAATCTTAGGATTTGTTGTATGAGCTCATCACATATTTACAGTAGGTATAGACGTCGATACTCGTGCTTATTTTACTTCTGCTACTATGATTATTGCTATTCCCACAGGAATTAAAATTTTCAGATGATTGAGAACCCTTCATGGCACTCAAATCTCTTACACTCCCTCTTTATTATGAGCTTTAGGTTTTATTTTTTTATTTACGGTCGGTGGTCTAACCGGAGTTGTTCTAGCTAATTCTTCTATTGATATTATTCTTCATGATACTTATTATGTAGTTGCGCACTTCCACTATGTTTTATCCATGGGAGCTGTGTTCGGAATTTTTGGAGGTATTGCCCATTGATTTCCGCTTTTTACAGGCCTATCTCTCAACCCTAAATGAATAAAAATTCATTTTTTTACTATATTCGTGGGTGTAAATTTAACTTTTTTTCCCCAACATTTTTTAGGCTTAAATGGTATACCACGACGTTACTCTGATTATCCAGATTCGTTAATAACCTGAAACATCTTATCCTCCATAGGTTCTATAATCTCTTTTACGGCATCTTTAGGGTTTCTAATTATCATTTGAGATGCTTTCATAACTAACCGACCACTTATATTCTCTCCATCTTTACCATCGTCTATTGAATGAAACCATAAATATCCTCCCGCAGACCACTCTTATATAGAAATTCCATTAATCTCTAATTTCTAAAATGGCAGAAAGATGTATAGGATTTAAGCTCCTACCAGGAAGTTGTTACTCTTCTTTTAGAATTTTCCTAATGGCAACATGAGCATATATAGGTTTCCAAGATAGAGCATCCCCCCTTATAGAACAGTTAATCTTTTTTCACGACCATATTATATTAATTCTTGTCTTGATTACTACCTTTGTAGGCTACATTATATTTATAGTTCTAATAAACTCTTATATTCACCGCTACATGTTAGAAAATCAGACAATTGAAATGATTTGAACAATTATCCCGGCAATTATCCTCATTTTTATCGCCCTTCCTTCTCTACGACTTCTTTATCTCCTTGATGAAGTTAACAATCCTTCTATGACCTTAAAAACAATTGGGCATCAATGATATTGAAGATATGAATATTCAGACTTTTTACATTTAGAGTTCGACTCATATATAACTCCATTAAACGAAATAGACTCTTCAGGGTTCCGTTTATTAGACGTAGATAACCGAGTAGTTCTACCCATGAACACTCAAATTCGGATTATCATTAGTGCTGCCGATGTTATTCACTCTTGAACGGTACCTTCTTTAGGTGTAAAAGCCGATGCCATTCCGGGACGGTTAAATCAGGTAAGCTTTTTTATCTCCCGACCTGGTTTATTTTATGGTCAATGTTCGGAAATTTGCGGGGCAAACCATAGATTTATACCTATTATAATTGAAAGAACATCTACTGATCACTTTCTTCAATGAATTTCTTCAACTTTAAGGTACACCCGATGACTGAAAGTAAGTTTAGGTCTTTTAAACCTAATATAGTATATACGCCTACTTCTGGTGAAAGAAATTAATTAATACTATAATATTGATTTGTCATGTCAAAATAATCTTTCAAAGATATTTCTTAATGCCACAAATAGCTCCATTAATATGGTTAACTCTTTTTTTCTTTTTTCTCTTGTCCTACATAGTTATGTTAACAATAATTTTTTTTATCAAGCCTTATCAAATCATTCCATCTACTACTTCATCCATTCTTGCTACACAAAAACCCTGAAAATTATAGCAAATCTGTTCTCTGTTTTTGAACCTTCCTCAAGAATTTTTAATATTTCAATAAATTGAATTTCAACTGTTTTAGGATTTTTATTCCTACCTTACTTATATTGAGCGTCTCCATCTCGATCATCACTGCTATGGAGAAAAATTATTTCTACTCTTCATAAAGAATTCAAAGCTCTACTTAGTACTTCACACGTTGGGTCATCTGTAATATTTATTTCTTTATTTAGCTTTATTGTGTTTAATAACTTTTTAGGTCTGCTTCCATATGTCTTTACAAGGTCTAGACATATAGTTATAACCTTATCTTTGTCTTTACCTTTATGATTTACGTTAATAATTTTTGGGTGAATTAACCATGCTCAACATATATTCGCCCATTTAGTTCCCCAGGGAACTCCTTTTGTTCTTATACCTTTTATAGTATTAATTGAAACTATTAGAAATGTTATTCGTCCTGGTACACTTGCAGTCCGATTAGCGGCAAATATAATTGCAGGTCACCTATTATTAACCTTATTAGGGAATACTGGTCCTTCTTTAACTTTATCTATTTTATCAATTTTAATTTTTTCTCAAATCCTTCTATTGATTTTAGAATCTGCTGTGGCGATTATTCAATCTTATGTATTTGCTGTTTTAAGTACTCTTTATACAAGAGAAATTAACTAATGACAACATCACATGGATTCCATCCTTACCATCTAGTGGATATAAGACCTTGACCTTTAACGGGCTCTATTAGAGCCTTAATATTAACTACTGGGCTAATTAAGTGATTCCACCTATTTAACATAAACTTACTTATTTTAAGAATTCTGGGGATTTCATTAACGATAATCCAATGATGACGTGATATTACACGTGAAGGTACATATCAAGGCCTTCATACTTTAGTAGTAGTAAAAGGTTTACGATGAGGAATAATTTTATTTATTGTCTCAGAAATTCTATTCTTTTTTTCTTTTTTTTGAGCTTTCTTTCATAGAAGATTATCCCCAACTATTGAAATCGGAATATATTGACCCCCTTTGAGTATTCAACCTTTTAATCCCTTTCAAATTCCTCTATTAAACACTACTATCCTTTTATCTTCTGGAGCTACTGTTACATGAGCCCACCATGCTATTATAGAATCAAACTATAGTCAAGCAATTCAAAGGTTAGGACTAACTATTATCTTAGGTATTTATTTCACGATACTTCAAGCATATGAGTATATTGAGGCATCATTTACTATCGCTGATTCTGTGTTTGGATCCACTTTTTTTGTTGCAACTGGATTTCATGGATTACATGTTATTATTGGGACTTCTTTCTTATTTATTTGTTTCTTACGACTCTATATTTGTCATTTTTCTTCTAATCATCATGTAGGATTTGAAGCAGCAGCTTGATATTGACATTTTGTAGATGTTGTTTGGCTTTTCCTATACATATTCATTTATTGATGAGGGGGTTAATTTTCTTAATATAACTCAAGTATATCTGACTTCCAATCAGAAAGTCTATAAACCTTAGAGAAAATAATTCTATTTATTTCTACTATCTCTTTACTTACTTTTTTAATCGCTTCCGTTGTTATGTTTTTATCTTCAGTCCTAGCTAAAAAAACCATTATCGACCGAGAAAAGAACTCTCCATATGAATGTGGATTTGACCCTAAGAAGTCAGCACGACTTCCTTTCTCCTTACGGTTTTTTTTAATTGCTTTGATTTTTCTAATCTTTGATGTTGAAATCACTTTATTACTACCTATCGCTTCTATTTTTAACATTGCTAATACGTTTTCATGAATTTCTACGACACTTATATTTTTACTTATTCTGCTTTTAGGTCTTTATTACGAGTGAAATCAGGGAGCTTTAGAATGATCCGAGTAATTTATAAGCTATAGTCAATTTTATGATATATGAGTTGCATTCATAAGGAGTTTGCTTTAAACTAGCTTTAAAATTAGAAAGCGAATTTATTGCGTTTAGTTTCGACCTAAATTTTGACCTTTTCAAGTCTCTAATTAATTGATAGAAGCCAAAAATGAGGCGTATTACTGTTAATAATAAAATTGAAATTTTTTTCCTGTCAAGATAGAATATTAAGTCAAAGAAGAAAGCTTCTAACTTTTTTCTAAGCAGTTAAACTCTGTTTATATTCTATTTTTATAGTGTAACGCAAACACATTACATTTTCATTGTAAAGCTGAAATTTAAATTTCTAAAAATTAGTTACTCAAAGTATATTTATACATTTCTAGCGCCACAAGCTAATATTTTAATATTTAAATTATTTGAATTGCTTATTTACAGATATTCTTATCACTTTTACAGCTTCAATGTAATATTCTTTTTAAATTATATAAATACACATATATAAATAACCCAATAACTACACTAATTATAAACATCTTTATGTAAACTTTTAATCTATTATATTGAATATGATTTAATTTCTTAAACAAGCCTGCCCTTATATAATAAATTCCCTGGGCACCTGAATATTCGTTTCATCCCTTATCTCCTATATTGTGGATATAATTTCCTCTTAGTATAACTAATTTCCTATTTTTTACTGAACTTAAAAAGGGTATAAACCATATTGACCCTCTTATTCTAATAAATTTATAATTACTCAATCTCTTTAATTTATAATTTGTATTTATTATATTCAGTATGTAACCCAAAAATCCTCCTAAAATTCTAACAATTAGAACCAAAGATTTTATTATTCTCGTTAGGCAAATTATATATAATTCAGGATAAATTAGTCAAGACAAGACCGACCCTCCTAGAATAGAGCCTATTCCCAATATTCTCATAGAATTAGTTATAATTTTATCTTGATCTCTAACTCTTCTTAAAGAACATAAATTTATTTCTCCACTTAGTGTATAAAAAATCAATCGAGCTGTATACATGACTGTTAATCCAGTTGCCAAAACATATAAAATTAACCCAATAAAATTGATTTCATTTATAAAAGAAACTTCCAAAATTATATCTTTAGAATAAAATCCAGCCATAAATGGAAACCCACATAAAGCTAAATTAGCTAGTGTTATGTAAGATACCCTTAAAGGCATACATTTAACCAAGCCCCCTATACATCGAATATCTTGGTATTCTAGTACATTATGAATTACAATACCAGCGCATATAAAAAGTAATGCCTTAAATAAAGCATGACTTAGTAAGTGGAAATATGCTAAATCTGGATAACCAAGGGACAAAATGCTCAATATAATTCCTAATTGTCTAAGTGTTGATAGAGCAATAATTTTTTTTAAATCATACTCTATATTTGCTCCTAATCCTGCTATAAACATAGTTAAGCAAGAAATGATGAATAAAAACCTTTGAATTTTTGATCCTTCTAGTGCAGGACTAAATCGAATCATTAAGTATACACCTGCAGTAACAAGAGTTGATGAATGTACTAAAGCTGAAACCGGTGTAGGTGCTGCTATTGCAGCAGGTAATCAAGCTGAGAAAGGAATCTGGGCACTTTTAGTTATAGCTGCCAATATTAAAACAATTTTAACTCCTAATCACTCATCTCTTATGTAATAACTATAAATAAAAAAATTTCAACCACCTAATTTTCTACTTAGTCCAATTCCCAGTAAAATTGCAACATCTCCAACTCGATTTGATAAAACAGTTAGTATTCCCGCATTAGCAGACTTTTCATTTTGATAATAAATGACCAATGCATAAGAAACTAATCCTAATCCATCTCATCCTAAAAGAATTCTAATTATATTTGGTCTCAATACCATTATAGTTATTGAAAATACAAACGCTAAAACAAGGTATATAAAACGAGGTAAAGTTTTATCTATTACTATATATCTTCCCCTATAGTATATAACTCTTCTAGAAATCAGGAATACAAAACATAAAAACAATAAAGAAACTCAATCAAAAACTAATGTAAACGATATTTCCATTCTATTTACTCTTATTAATTCTCATTCTACTACATTTACTTTCTTTCTTTTTAATCTTATTCTTCCTAAACCACCGCAAATTATTGATATTGATATTAAGAGCATTATTGCTACTCTATGTATAGAAGATTTTCAAATCATTTCTTGTTCATATAATTTTAATTTATATAATTTTTCAAGAATTAAATTATTATAATATTAGAATTTAAGATTAATACATTTAAGGGAAACCAATGTAGAAATATTAATAAATATTCTCGAATTTTTCCAGAACAACAAGAATATAATCTCCTAAAAAACAAACCATGTTGCCTTAATCTATATATATATAAAGTATATGCTGCTCTGAAGAATGATAAAGTTCTTACCCCTATTATTCTCATTTTTCTTCAATTTAAGACTCTAATAATTAAGCTAATCTCCCCTAATAGATTTAAAGAAGGAGGTCTTGCTATATTTCTAACCCCTAATAAGAACCACCACAGTCCTATTCTAGGTATAAAATTTAGTAATCCTTTTACAACAAGCAAACTTCGCCTGTTTATACGCTCATATACAATATTTGCAAGACAAAATAACCCAGAAGAGCATAATCCATGCCCGATTATTACAATTACTGCCCCTCTTACTCCCCAACATCTAAAAATCATTAACCCACATAAAACTAACCTCATATGCGCTACTGAAGAATAAGCAATTAAAGATTTTATATCAACTTGACGCAAGCATATTAACCTAGTATAAGTACCTCCAATCAAGCCTAATCCTACTCAAACTCAGTTCAATTCCTTTCTAATTAATTGAAACACATTTAAAATACGGATTAACCCATACCCCCCTAATTTTAATAAAACTCCCGCTAAAATTATCGAACCCGCTACCGGTGCCTCGACATGAGCTTTAGGTAATCATAAATGAAATATATAAACCGGAAGTTTCACTATGAAAGCTAGAACCCTGCAAAAGTACCACATTACTCCAATAGATTGTTCTCTTCTAATTTCTTCTCTTAATATTATTAACAGTCTTCCGTTCTCATTAGAATATAAAAGTAACGACCCTAATAAAGGCAAAGAAAATACTAAAGTATAAAAAAGTATATAAACTCCCGCCTGAATGCGCTCAGGCTGATACCCTCAACCTAAAATTAAAATTAAAGTTGGAACTAAACATATCTCGAATCTAATATAGAACAAGAGATAGTCTAAGCAAGAAAAAGTTAAAATTAAAAACAACAATAAAAACAAATTCGTCGCTACAAACCTAGTATTGAATTGGTTATATTTTTTAATTTTTTGTCTTGATATAATAATTAAGCTTATAATCCAAATTCTCAGTATATTTATCATAAATCTAATATAGTCTATGCCAAATATATACCCTAGCTCGCATATAAAAAAATCATGATAACAACTTAAACTAAATATGAATCTTAAGAATAGTAGCCTTAATTGAATTAAATTTCACTCTTTACTATATTTTATCAATAAAACTAAACTTAAAATTAATTTTAACATTCTAATAAATTAAACCTTATAAAACGATCATTTCCATGCCTGCGTACCGCTACCACCAACAAAGTTAATCCTAAAGCCCCTTCACAAGCTGCTAAAGTCAGGAAGAAAAGTATAAAATATCTCTCACCTATTATTCCTCTTAATTGCATTCTTATTAACCAGAACACTCCTAGCATTATGAACTCTAATCTTAATAAAGCGTTCAGCAAATGTTTATAATAGTTTACAAACCTTCATAAACCTCTTATCACTATAACAAAAGAAACTATTACCTTAATAATTCTAAGACTTATCATAAGTTTTAATAGTTTATAAAAAACTTTGGTCTTGTAAACCAAGAATGAATTAATCTATTCTTAAAACTTCAGAGAAAAAATATACTTTCATCTTTAGTCCCCAAAACTAATATTTTAACTTAAACTATTCTCTGGTATGCTATTAACAACTCCTTTAATTTTACTTTTATCTCTTCTATTCACCCAACTAAAGCACCCTTTGGCCTTGGGATTAACTTTACTCTTACAAACCATTATAGTTTCAATCATTGCGGGGACTTCAACCTACTCTTTTTGATTTTCTTATATTCTTTTTATAATCTTTTTAGGGGGAATATTGGTTTTATTTATTTATGTAGCTTCTCTTGCCTCGAATGAAACTTTTTTCTTTGACTTCAAGTATTTTACTTTTTATTGCTTTATACTTTTCTTTTTAACTTTTACTACTTTCTTTATCGATCCTTTAATATCTCCTTACTCTTCCTCTCTCCCGATTTCATCTGTTTCTTCCCATTTATCAACACCTTTTTTTCTCAGATGAATTTATAATCATAATTTCATAAACTTTACTTTGTTTATTGTTATGTATTTGCTATTGACCCTTGTTGTAGTTGTTAAAATCACTAATTTTACAAAAAGGCCCCTACGCCTTCAAAATTAATGACAACCCCTTTACGAAAATCTCACCCGCTTTTTAAAATTATAAACAACGCTTTAGTTGATATGCCTCTTCCAGGCAATATTTCTACTTTTTGAAATTTCGGCTCTTTACTTGGTTTATGTTTAATTACTCAAATTGTTACTGGGTTGTTTCTAGCCATACATTATACTGCCCACATTGATCTTGCTTTTTCTAGAGTAGCTCACATTTGCCGTGACGTTAATTATGGTTGATTGCTTCGAACTATACATGCTAATGGAGCTTCTTTCTTTTTCATTTGTATTTATATCCATATTGGACGAGGTATTTACTACGGCTCATATATGATATTCCACACTTGAATAGTAGGGATTGTTATTCTATTTATAGTAATAGCAACGGCTTTTCTAGGCTATGTTTTACCCTGAGGACAGATATCTTTCTGAGGAGCTACAGTTATTACGAACTTGTTTTCAGCGATCCCTTATTTAGGGACTACTTTAGTTCAATGAATTTGAGGAGGTTTTTCCGTTGATAACGCAACTTTAACTCGGTTTTTTACTTTTCACTTTGTTCTCCCCTTTATCGTAGCGGCTGCTTCTCTTGTTCATATTCTTTTTCTTCATAATGCTGGTGCGAATAACCCCTTAGGGATTTCAAGCCAAACGGATAAAGTGCCCTTCCATCCTTATTTTACTTTTAAAGACATTGTAGGATTTATTGTTATATTAACAGCTTTATTATTTCTTTCACTGGTTAATCCTTACTTATTAGGAGACCCTGATAATTTTATTCCAGCTAACCCCTTGGTTACGCCGCCCCATATTCAACCAGAATGATATTTTTTATTTGCGTATGCTATTCTTCGCTCTATTCCCAATAAATTAGGAGGTGTTATTGCTTTAGTCCTTTCCATTTTAATTCTAGTCATTTTACCATTCTCGCACGTTTCTCAATTCCGTAGCCTTACCTTTTACCCACTTAATCAGGTTATGTTTTGATTTCTTATTTCGATTTTAATTTTATTGACCTGAATCGGAGCTCGACCAGTCGAAGACCCTTATATTATTACAGGTCAAACCCTAACAGTTTTATATTTTTCATATTTTATCATCAATCCCTTATTACTAAAAATATGAGATAAAATATTAATTTGGTTATTTAGTTTATATAAAAACAAATGTTTTGAAAGCATTAAAAAAGTAAAGTACTTAATAATCGTTAACGTGTTAATTTAATTATATATTAATAAAATTCTAAAGCATACTAGTTTCAGTCCTATGAAAAAAAACAAATAGTTTAAGGACACTGGTAAAAATCTCTTTCAAGCCAAATACATTAACTTATCATACCGAAGCCGAGGAAGCGTTCCTCGCACTCAAATGAATACAAAAGCAATTATTACACACTTTAAATAAAACACTCTCCTATATAAATTCCTCCCTAAAAAAATAATTGTGAATAAGACCCTTATGAACAGAATACTTGCGTATTCTGCTATAAAGATCAAAGCAAAGCCCCCTCTTCTATACTCGGTATTAAATCCAGATACTAACTCCGATTCTCCTTCAGCAAAGTCAAAAGGAGTGCGATGAGTCTCAGCTAAACATGACCTAAATCAAATTAAACTTAAAGGTAATGAAATAATTATAAAATAACACTCAGTCTGAAATTTCACAAACAATTCCAACCTAACTCCCCCTACTAAAACAATAAAGGACAATAAAATTAAAGCGAGTCTAACTTCATATGAAATCGTCTGAGCTACCGCTCGTAGCCTTCCAAGCAATGAATACTTACAGTTAGAAGCCCAACCAGCGACTATTGTTCTATAAACATTCAACCTTAGACAGCAAAAAAAAAAGAGAATTCTCATATTAAATCTGACTAATCCAGTTTCATAAGGTATAACAACTCACACTAATAATGAAATAAATAAACTAAAAACAGGAGATAAATAATAAGCTAAGAAATTAGATATAATTGGAGATGTTTGTTCTTTAGTAAACAATTTCACAGCATCCGAAATGGGCTGCAACAAACCTATATATCCAACTTTATTAGGCCCTTTACGGATTTGAATATATCCTAACACTTTACGTTCAAGTAAGGTAACAAATGCTACTCCTACTAAAACACAAATAATTAAAATTACATAATTAATCAATATCACCAATCTTATCACAAAACAATTAGCCTAATTGTTTTACTATTTATAGATAATATTTCTATATAACTAGATCCTAAATCTAGAGCATTCTTTCTGCCAAAATAGTTATTTCATTTTATTTATTTTAAAAACCATTTAATCCTTTCGTACTAAAACGGTTCATTCACTTTTAGAAGATAGAAACCGACCTGGCTCACGCCGGTCTGAACTCAAATCATGTAAGAATTTAAGGGTCGAACAGACCCTCTTATGTAATAGCTGCTTTACATAGATATCTTAATTCAACATCGAGGTCGAAATCTTTTCTTTCGATATGAACTCTCAAGAAAAATTACGCTGTTATCCCTAAAGTAACTTAATCTTTTAATCTTAAACTAAGGATCATCGACTTCTTAACTCTTTTATTTATGTATTTTTTTTTAACAGTTAATATTATTTTTATCAATATCACCCCAATAAATTATGATAATTAATTTGAATTTTTATTATAAATTTAATTCCGATTAGCTTTCATATAAAGCTTTATAGGGTCTTATCGTCCCTCTAAAACATTTAAGCCTTTTCACTTAAAAGTTAAATTCAATATTTATAATAAAGACAGCTTTTTCTTTGTCAGACCTTTCATACAAGTTTCCAATTAAGAAACTAATGATTATGCTACCTTTGCACGGTCAAATTACCGCGGCTCTTTAACAATAGTCAGGGAGCAGGCCAGACTATTAATACCTCCGTAATAGACATGTTTTTGATAAACAGGCAAGAAATTTTTTTTGCCGAATTCCTTTAACTACACTCATGTCATTTAATATTTCAAGTTTTATTTTATTTATTCTATCTATAATATTACTTTCTACTTATAAAACCAGAGTTGCTTTATTTTCATTGTTTTTAAATATCTTAATATTACTAAAAGTTTATTAACTCTCTTCTTAACTCATTTTAAACACTTTGTTATCGTAGCTACTTTTAAGCTTAGATAATTTTTTTTATTTTTAAAACTATTATTTTGAACTTTTTGAAAAAGAAGCTTAACCCTCCTTCTCCTAAATCTTAAACCTTTAAAGTTTAAGTTCTAAATTATATTTATTTTTTAAGAAACCAGATAAAATAAAACTCGTTTAATATTTCACCTTTAACTTTATATTAAAGTTTTATTTTGCAACATAAACCTTTTTATAAAATTAACTGTTATTTACTTCGAGACTTTTAATTTTTTTAATTCATTTAAATTTTCCATGATACACAAGGTACAATTATTTATAATTACTATAAAAATTATTTGAAAATAAATTTCCTTCACAGTACTTTTTATCTATAGCCAAAAAAAAATTTCATTAAACTTTACTAAATTTTTTCTTAATTACCTTTTTTATATTATTTATATTTAACAGCTTTGAGCAATCTTTAAAAACTCAAAATAAACCGATTTGCACGATAATTCTCTTCAACGTAAGTGAAGCGCTTTTCTTCACAAGCTATATTTTGACCAATCTAGGTTCAATTTCCAATAAACCTACTATGTTACGACTTATCTCATCTTTGAATGAAAGCGACGGGCAATATGTACATAATTTAGTGCTATTATCATAATAACATGTTGATTTATAATTACAATTAAATCCTCCTTCATTACTGACTCTTACTCCGTAAATACGTTTAAACAAATTTTATTGTAACCCATTTCAGCTTCCCTATAGACTACACCTTGATCTAATTTCATTTATATCTTATAAATTGTAACAATTAATTCTTATGAAATTGTCTGCTAATGACGGTATATAAGTTGCCTGACAAAGGAAAGCAAGATATTACGCGGTTTATCGATTTAATGAAACAGGTTCCTCTAACAAGACTAAACTACCGCCAAATTCTTCAAATTTTAAGAACATATCTAATAGTAATCAACTTTTAAAAATTTATTTTTAGTATAATAGGGTATCTAATCCTAGTTTAAGTCTAAACTTCTTTAGCTTCAATTTTATTTAGCTATTAGCTTCGAAAATTTCTGATTTTACCCCTAAATTTTTTAAGCAATATTAGCTAAATTTTTCAAATTTAACTAAAAAATATTTGTTTTTTACTTGACCTTAATGTATAACCGCGACTGCTGGCACAATGTTTTATCAGGTCTGCTTTGTCTGCTAACTCTTAGTTTCCTAAATTAATTAATAATATATGCTGAGCATTTATACTTTACGAACAATTTCTATTTCTCTGTTTTAATGTTTCTTTCTCTTAAAAAAAGAAGTTTATACATACTATAATTCCCATGCAACTGCAACAAATATATAAAAACTCAAGAAAGAATCAAACTTTAATTTAATCTTTCAAAACTCTTTTTAGGAAAATAAAACAAAGTCCTAAATAAATATTTAAGAAACCAGTTTCTAGATAATTCATGATAATCTTTATAATAATAGCAGTTATATTATCTATGTATATATGGACTCTTAACACACAAATAATAAATATACATGTATATGTATATATATATGTACGCATTTATATATCTATAAATGTATATAAACTAATACAAACTTATAATCTCCGAAATCCCAAAAAAAAATCTAAAAGCAAGCCACCGTCCATCAAATGCACACGTCCCCTATCCTCATATTAGTAAGACCCATAACAATAAGGAATAAATCAACTTACACTTACATTGTCCTTTATCTAATAACAACCAATAAGCTTTAAACTGAACAACATGTTGATCATCTTACATAGACCTAAAATGGAAATATAATTTAAAAAAATATACACAAATATTTCCTATTATTCCTTTCTTCTTTCTCTCTTCCCTTTCTAGAACTAGAAATATTATAATAATTTTTTCATATCATTACTCAGAAGAAAATCATAATTGAAGAAACAAATAGCGACTTAGGCGAGAGAATAAAGCTATAAATTGAATTAAAGTTCCGCTTAACATACCACCCCCTTATAAGGGGCCTAAATCAGATATAACTGAGCACAAATAATATCTACTTCACTTTCACAGACTTCAAGGAGAGGTAATTATAACCTCTTTCTCTTTTAGATGGTACTAAAAGACTTGCAGCTAATAGTAATAGTTTCTAAGGAATATAAATCATTAATCTCTTATTCGTCTATTATATGTACATAGCCTGTAAGTATACACATGTATATGCATATATATGTATATATATATATATATATATATATATATATATATATATATATATATATATATATATATATATATATACTGCTTCTTAAACTGATTACCCTTTCTTTTCTTTACTCGCTTTAAGCTTTTAATTACATCTAAGTCTTAATAATATTTTCTTATACGTAGTGCCTGACAAAAGGATAGCTTTGATAGAGCTAATAATGTGTTCTAACTTCACCTACGTAATTCGTATTATATATGACGGAGTTTTCACCATCCCCTAAAAGATCAAACCTTTTCATGCGCTCTACACCAATATATAAAAGATAAGCTAAATTAAGCTAATGGGCTCATAACCCGTAAATGAAATAAATTTCTCTTTTAAATGATTTTTCCATTTTCATCTTTTTTATTTTTTTTTACCCTCGTTTTTGGCTCTCTTTTAACCATTTCCTCCTCTTCTTGATTCGGTATATGGATTGGCCTTGAGCTTAATCTCTTATCTTTTATTCCACTAGTTTTAATTAAAATAAATTCTTTGTATTCTGAAACAGCTCTAAAATATTTTCTAGTGCAAGCTTTAGGCTCCACTTTTATTGTTATATCTAGGTGTTTATACCTATCTTTTTTTTTTTCTATCTCGCCTTTAATTATTATGGCTTTACTGCTTAAATTGGGAGCGGCCCCTTTTCATTTCTGATTTCCTCACATTATAGAAGGTTTATCTTGACCTCAGGCTTTTATCCTTCTTTCTATCCAAAAACTAGCTCCTATGTATATATTGTCACACCTTTATTCTCATACCTACATAATTATATTTTCAGCAATCCTTTCAGCCTTAGTGGGAGCTCTAGGAGGACTTAATGTCTTAAGTTTGCGTAAAATTATAGCATTTTCTTCTATCAATCACATATCCTGAATATTAATCGCTATTTTCATTAGTGACTTTATATGACTAACCTATTTTACTTTTTATGTATTAATTTCTCTTTCAATCGTGTTATTTTTCAATTCTTTTTACTCTTACTATTTCTCTGATCTGTTAAATCTCTCTTATTCAAATCCTCATTTCTCTTTTCTTCTCCCTCTTAATCTTCTATCCCTAGGGGGTTTACCCCCTTTTACTGGCTTTATTCCCAAATGGTTTATAATTCAAACTATATTAGTAAACAAAATAATCTTCCCTCTTGTGTTTTTAATTCTTTCAGCTCTCATTACCCTTTACTACTATTTACGTATTCTTTTACCTTTCGTTTTACTTATTAACCCTGTTTTGTTAAGAAATTTAAAACCGCTTTTTTCGTCTTCTCCCATCCTTATTTTCTCCTTTTTGCTTAATATCACTGGTATTCTTTTACCCATTCCCTTTTTATTTTAGGATTTTAGGTTATAAAAACTCAAAACCTTCAAAGTTTTACAAAAAAGAATTCTTTTAAATCCTAAGTTCTAGTGTCGCCAACACATTTTCAGATTTGCAATCCGACGTTTTTCTTATTACTATAAAACCTGATAAAAAAGTAATTAACTTGTTAATAGATTTACAATCTACCGCCTATGATCTCAGCCATTTTATC